AATTAGGTGTAGAATTTAAAAGATTAGGACTTTTTTACAAAGCTTTGAAGGCTTTAAGTTTAAATAACTTAAAATTCTAAATGAGTAATAAATATAGGGGTAAAAAGAGCCCTAAAAAATTAACAGAAGATTTAAATAATAAAGAAGATGGTAAAGATGTTGGGGATTTGTATTTTATGTTAAAGTTTATAATTGGGTTGAATATTAAGAAGAAAGTAATAATAATTCGCAGATAAAAATATAAGGTAATTAGGGCTGCCCCTAGTAGGAAGAATAAGGGGATAAAGAGATTAAGGTTCACTATGACTTGAATAATAATTCATTTAGGGATAAATCCTGTTATAGGTGGGATTCCTCCTAATGATAATAAATTTAATGAGATTAGAAATGAATGAAAAAGGCTGTTTTGATCTGCCTGAATTAAATTGGAAAGAGAAAAGGTTTGAAGTTTGTGGAAAATTCTTGTAATAGATAAAAGTATGAGAGAGTATACAAAAAAATATAAGAGTCATGATATGTCTCTAATCGAGATTGCAATTAATATTCAAGATAAGTGGTTAATCGATGAAAAAGCAATAATTTTTCGTAAAAGGGTAACATTTAGTCCTGTTAAACTCCCAACCAGGGCAGAAAGAATAGCTGAAAACATGGTAATTATAATTAAAGTATTATCGATTATTAGGTAGGAAATCAGAATCATAGGGGCTAGTTTTTGAATTGTAGATAAAACAAAAATTTGAGGTCATTCTATTCCTTCTATGACTTGGGGTAGTCAGAAGTGAAAGGGAGCGCCTCCTGCTTTTAAAAGGAGCGCTATAAAAATGAATAGGATTCTAAATAGGGGCAAGGAGATATAAACAAATCTGGAGGAAATGAAAAGTACAGATCCTAAGGCTTGGATCAAAAAGTATTTTAAAGCCGCTTCTGAAAAGAAGGGGTTTATTTTAAGGGTAATTAATGGAATGAATGATATTAAATTTAATTCTAGCCCGATTCAAGCCCCAAATCAGGAGTTTGAAGAAATTGAAATAATAGAGCCTAGTGATAGGGTGAAAATAAAGAATAAAGAGGAGGTAGGAAAAACGATTAAAAAGAGAGAGGTTGAAACTTTCATTTACGGGGTATGAGCCCGTTAGCTTATTTTAGCTTATCTTTTTAATATAGGTAAAATATTATACATGATTAGTTCTATCAAAACTACCCTTTTTTTCAGGCACTATATTAAAATGATAATTAATAGAATAATTTAAAATTTTTAATAAGAAGTTATTAAATATATTGACGATTATTAAGAATTTATTCTTATTTAATGTTTTCAAAACATTCGTTTTTTTTAAACTAAATAGTCATTTAAGCATGTTATCTCATCAGATAATAAGGATGGGATTGATAATATAAAATAAGAAGTAAGATACAGTAAGAATTTGTCCAGTCAGGATAAAAGGGTCTTCTACTGGTCGAGCTCCGATTCAGGTTAATAATAATACAATTACAATAAAGATTCAAAATAAGATTTGATTTAAGGGATAAAATGCCAATCTTTGGAATTTTGATGTGTGTGTAAAGGGAAGAATTATTAGGATAGCAACTGAAGCAGCGAGGGCAATAACTCCCCCTAATTTATTAGGGATGGATCGTAAAATGGCATATGCGAAAAGGAAATACCATTCTGGTTGAATATGTGGGGGCGTTACTAACGGATTTGCAGGGATAAAATTGTCTGGGTCTCCTAAAAAATATGGGGCTAATAGGGTTAATAGTAGTAGGGCTGTTAATATTACTACGAATCCTACAATGTCTTTGAAGGTGAAATAAGGATGAAATGGTACTTTGTCTGTTTGCCTGGAAATTCCTAAGGGGTTGTTAGCTCCGGATTGGTGTAGAAACAAAATATGAATTATAGAAAAAGCAGAGGCAACTAGGGGTAAAATAAAATGGAATGAAAAAAATCGAGTTAAAGTTGCGTTGTCTACTGAGAATCCCCCTCAAATTCATTGAACTAAATCGGTACCAATAAAAGGGATGGCTGAGAATAAGTTTGTAATAACTGTGGCCCCTCAGAATGATATTTGCCCCCAAGGGAGAACGTATCCTAAAAATGCAGTGGCTATAATTATAAATAGAATTACAACTCCTACCATTCAAGCATGGAGGTTTATGTATGAACTAAAATAAATTCCACGGCCAATGTGGAGATATAGGCAGATGAAAAAAAATGAGGCTCCGTTGGCATGGACAGTTCGTAATAATCAACCATAGTTTACATCTCGGCAGATATGTGCTACTCTGGAAAAAGCTAAATCTACATGGGCAGAGTAATGCATTGCTAAAAATAGTCCAGTGGCAATTTGGATTACTAAACAAAGGCCTAATAAAGAGCCAAAATTTCAAAAAGTAGAAATGTTTCTCGGTAGGGGTATGTCCACAATAGCTCCGTTGGCAATTTTAAATAGGGGATGTGATTTTCGTATGGGTGTTGTCATTATGAGATTAGACGCAGAGGTCCTTTAAATAAATTAATAATTTTTACAACAATAATTAATATTAATAATAAATAGGAGACAATAAAAATAGTGAAGGTTATAGAAGGTAAATTGTAAATTCAATTGATAATAAAAGGAGTGGAATTAAAACATTTTATTGAAGAAGAGGTTGAAGTATTGTTAGATAAAAGTACTGGGTCTAGTATAAATAAAATTATGAAGAATGTTAAAGTTATAAGAAAGAAGATAATAGCAGTGGTAAAGGAGAAGGTAAAGGACTCGTTGGAGGCTAAAGAGGCAATATAAATAAATAAAATTAATATGCCGCCTAAAAACACTAAAAATAGGATATAGGAAAATCAAAATGAGAAATTGTAAATGCCTGTAGTTATAGAGATTAAAGTGGTCTGGATAAATAATATAAGTCCTATAGCCAGGGGATGTGAGATTTGCGTGAATAAGAAAGAAAAAAATAACAATAAGGGGAGCGTTAATATTAAAATAATAGAGTTTATCTCTTAAGTTTTAGAAAAATTTTTTCATTTTTAGTTTAAAATACCAATGTTTAAATTTGTTTAATGAACATTAAAACTAATGATAAATTTTAGGTTTTTAAGTGTGATTAGGTCATTATTTATGATTTTTTGCGGTTTATGAAGTTTTATTTCTTATTATAAACATTTATTAAATTCTTTGTTAAGATTAGAGTTTATAATATTGGGGGTTTTTTGATTAATAAGTTTACAGTTGTCAATAGTAGGAAGGGAAATTTATTTTTCTTTGTTTTTTTTAACTTTGGCTGTGTGTGAAGGTGCCCTTGGTTTGTCATTGTTAGTTTTAATTGTTCGGAGTCATGGAAATGATTATTTTAAAAGGTTTAGATTATTAGAATGTTAAAGTTTTTGTTTCCTGTAATTTTATTGATAAAATTTAAGTGTAATTGAAAATTGATTCAGACAGGGTTGGGTTTAATTAGATTTTTAATTGGATTAAATTGTTTTCATAGTAGATATGTTTGCATATTGGGGTATAATTTAGGAATGGATTTTATTAGTTATATTATAATTTTCTTAAGAAGTTGAATTATGTTTCTAATTATTATCTCTAGGGAACGAGTAAAATTTACTATAAATTTTTATAAGATATTTGTTTTGGTGAATTTAATTTTGTTGTTTAGTCTTTTGGTTACATTTTCTTCGTTAAATTATTTACTTTTTTATATTAGTTTTGAGATGTCATTAATTCCTACTTTAATTTTAATTTTAGGATGGGGTTACCAGCCTGAACGAATTCAGGCTGGTATTTATATGCTTTTTTATACTTTAGCTTTATCTTTGCCTTTATTAGGGTCTTTATTATATATTTATATAAAGGAGTATAGTTTAACTATAATGTTGGGAGATTTAAATTTAGAATTGAGATGGGTCAATAGTTTTTGGTATATTTCAAGGGTGGCTGCTTTTTTAGTCAAACTGCCAATGTATATATTCCATTTGTGGTTGCCAAAGGCTCATGTAGAGGCCCCTATTGCGGGCTCTATAATTTTAGCTGGGGTGTTATTAAAGCTAGGGGGCTATGGTTTAATCCGAATTTTATTTATATTTCAAAAATTAAGTGTAAATTTTTCTTGGTTATGGGTGAGAATTAGGTTAGTTGGGGGTGTAGTAATTAGCTTATTATGTATGCGTCAAGTTGATATAAAATCTTTAATTGCTTATTCCTCTGTTGTTCATATAAGTATAGTTTTATGTGGTTTGATAATTTTTAGATGGTGGGGTTTGATAGGAGCTGTAGTAGTAATAGTGGGCCATGGATTGTGTTCATCTGGTTTATTTTGTTTAGCTAATATAGCTTATGAACGTTTAGGTAGGCGTAGTCTTTTAGTTGGGAAGGGGTTATTGAATTTTATACCTAGGATGGGATTGTGATGATTTTTATTTAGGGTAGGAAATATAGCTGCTCCTCCTTCTTTAAATTTGTTTGGGGAGATTAGTCTTATTATCAGTTTAATAAGTTGGAGAACATTGACGATGCTAACTTTGATGTTTCTTTCTTTTTTTAGGGCTGCTTATACATTATATATATATAGGTTAAGGCAACATGGAGTATTTCTTAATACTTTATATTCTTGTAGTTCAGGTAAGGTTCGAGAGTATTTGGTGTTATTTTTACACTGGCTTCCTTTAAATGTATTAATTTTAAATATAAATTTGGTTAGGGGAGTATAATATTATTTAGATATTTACTTATATAATTATTTACATAATTTATAAAGAATACTGCATTGAAGTTGCAGAAGAGGTAGACTTATCTGTGAATAAAATTTGTATATATGTTATAGAAACATTAGTTTCAGCTTTGTAACGAAAATACAATATGTTGTTATTACACTATAAAACAATAAATGTGATTAAAGAATGTCTTTTAGAGGTTGGACAATTTTTGCTTGACAAGCAAATGTTATAAAAATGTTTAACTAATTCTTTACTCGAAGTAGGCGTAAAATTACTATATTAGATTTAAAAGATCTAAACTTACTTTCAGTCATCGAGTAAAACATTTTAGTAAGTATAAGATTAATAAAGTGGCTGAGATGTAAGCGGTAGATTGTAAATCTATAGACGAATATAATTCCTTTATTAAACTCTATAGTAAAAGAATTATATTAAATTGCAAGTTTAAAGATGTGTTAATCACTGGGGTTTAAGTTGCGTACGTATTGATGTATAGAGCATAAAAAGCTTTGATCTTTTAAGAAATGGTGCAATTCCGTTGTATGTAATTAAGAAATAAGTATATATACATATATATATATATATATATATATATATATATATACATATATTTATATTATAAAAATTTATTTTTTGATTATAATTGGAAAATAAGCTTTTATAATATTTTAAAGTATATATAATATGGTCCCCTCAATTGTAGTAGATAGTTACAACGGTCTAGCCCCTTTTCTTTTAGAGAAGGTAGGGGCTAGTGTTAGTAACTATCTACTCTTAGTAGATTTCTCTATAGAGGAATTTTGCTTATGAATAATTGGACAATATATTTGTATGCTATTCAAGTGTTCTATTTTATAAGTTAGCTTTAAATACACACAAATACATTCTATAGATTTTGCTTGATTAATAATAGTTCAATTTTATAAATCTTATTGCTGTACAATATTTTGTGTTATAGCCCAACTTTATAAATCTTGAGTAAAATATATTCAAGTAAATTATAAATATCTTATTTTGATAATACTATTTACTTATATCTAAGGTTCAAATTAGCATATATACCATATAGCATTTTGTAAAATGAATACTACTTTGGCAGAACAATGTAAAGGATTTAGGACCCTGATATATAGATTTATTAATCTATAAGTAGTATTAGTTTGTGGGCAGAACCGGATGAAGCTAAAATTTAGTATTTCACTTACAATGAAAAGGATGGTCGATAGTTGACTTATCTGGAATTTAGGTTTGTAAAAAATAAATAATATGTCTTTGTAGTAACTAATAATTTTGTAAAGATAATGGTTTGGAAAATTTATATGCATAAGATTAGAATGTTGAGTTTAGGACTGGGGTCTTTGGTTTGCGGTTGGGGGTCTTTAATTAGATTATTAAGAGAAGTTACTAATCTAGTTGAATGGGATTTAATAGCATTAAATTCAATACCTGTTGTATTTGTTTTGATTTTTGATTGGGTTTCTCTCTTATTTTTAGCCTTTGTTTTACTTATTTCTAGTAGAGTTCTATACTATAGGGGAAGTTATATAAGAGGAGATAAATATTTTGATCGTTTTATATATTTAGTTTTAATGTTCGTATTTTCTATGATGATAATAGTTTTAAGTCCTAATTTGATTAGAATTCTTTTAGGGTGGGATGGACTTGGGCTGGTATCTTATGCTTTAGTAATCTTTTATCAAAATGAGAAGTCTAGAAATGCTGGTATGTTAACTATTTTATCAAATCGTGTGGGTGATGTAGCTATCTTGCTAAGGATTGGTCTTATGGCAAGTTTAGGGGGTTGAAATTTTATTTTTCACTGTCTGTATATCTTGGATGAAGACTGAATTTTACTTAAGTTTTTAGTAATATTGAGTGCTATAACTAAAAGGGCCCAAATTCCTTTTTCTGCTTGGCTTCCGGCAGCCATGGCTGCCCCTACTCCTGTGTCTGCTTTGGTGCATTCTTCGACTCTAGTTACTGCTGGGGTGTATTTAATAATTCGATTTAGTGCTGCGTTAGAAGGTTCTAAAATTCAAAGGTTTTTGTTGATTATATCTTGTTTAACTATATTTATGGCGGGACTAGGGGCAAATTTTGAATATGATTTAAAAAAAATTATTGCTTTGTCTACTTTGAGTCAGCTAGGAGTAATGCTTAGTATTTTGTCTTTGGGTTATCCTGATCTTTCTTTTTTTCACTTGTTAAGTCATGCTTTGTTTAAAGCTTTATTGTTTATATGTGCGGGTGTAATTATTCACAGGGTCGGAAATTATCAAGATATTCGATGTATAGGAGGGTTAGTTAATTTTATGCCTTTAAGAGTAGCTTTTATAACAATCGCAAATTTGGCGTTGTGTGGCTTTCCTTTTTTGGCGGGGTTTTATTCTAAAGATATAATTTTAGAAGTAGCTTTTATAAGGTTGATTAATTTTATTGCTTTCATATTATACATTCTAGCTACTGCTTTAACAGTAATATACACTATACGTTTAGTTTACTACAGGTTGAGAGGGAGGTTTAATTTAAGTTCTTTGGTTAATATGAGAGATGAAGATAAAATTATAGGAAATTCTATGGTTTTATTAGGAGTAAGGGCCGTTTTTATGGGGGCTTGTTTATCTTGGCTGATTTTCCCCGAGCCTTATATAATTTGTTTAAATAAAATAATAAAAAATTCTGTGTTAGTAATTAGTTTATTAGGGGGGAGCTTAGGTTATATTTTGAATTTATTAAGTGTTAGGTATGATTTAAAGTCCTTTTCGAATTATAAGGCGGTAGTAATAAGAGGTTCTATATGATTTATGCCATTTTTAAGGACAAAGGAGGTTGGGAGTTTAAGGCTTTTAAGAGGAATTATAGTTGATAAATTAGGTGACAAGGGTTGATTTGAATATTTTGGGGGACAAGGTTTATATTTTACATTTAGTCAGTTTTTTGTTTTTTTAAATAAATTACAGTTAAACAATATTAAAGTATTTATGAAGATATTTATTATGGGAACAGTGGTTATTGTTCTGTTTACCTTTATTTAGAATTTTGAACTTAAATAGTTTAAATAAAACGTTCGCTTGTGGCGCTTAAGATGTATTTTTATACTTTAAGTATTTATTCTTATTTTTGTGTTTATTTTTATTTTTTATTGTATATAGTTCTTTTGTGTTTGTTTTAATAAATATTTGATTTTAGTTTGAATTTTTACGTTATTATTAAAAATTGTATGAAAGTTTAGGCGAGTTAAATAATTTAATTAAATATTAAATTAAGTTTTTAGATAATTGAAATTATAAAACTTTTTGATCTCAGCATGACATATTACATAGATTAATGCACTAAAGTGTGATGAAGTAATAATAAAAAATCTGATATATATTTGTGCCAGCATTCGCGGTTATACTTTAAGGTTAAGTAAAAATTTTTAGGTTTATAGTTAAATGAGTGAATTAAAATTATTATAAGTAATAAAAGGTAAAATTAGGGTATTATTTTGTATAAAACATATTTAAAATTGAAGCTAGAAAAATTCAGTAATAAACTAGGATTAGATACCCTATTATTCTGGAAAAAATTATTTAAACTAAATTAATAAAAGATAAATACTTGAAATTTAAAAAATTTGGCGGCAATTTAATCTTTTCAGAGGAACTTGTTTTGTAATCGATAAACCACGAAAAATCTTACTTGTTTTTGCTTGAACAGTTTGTATACCATCATTATCGGATAATTCTTAAAGGAGAAATTATTAAATATTAATTGTTTATAAAAATTAGATCATGGTGCAGCTTATAGGCAAGATAAAATGAGTTACAATAAATTATTTTAGTGCGAATTTATAATTTAAAATTATTAGGAAGAAGGATTTGATTGTATTTTTAGTTTAATAAGCTAAAAGGATATAAGTTCTAAATTGTGTACATATCGCCCGTCGCTTTCATTTATAAGTGAAATAAGTCGTAACATAGTAGATGTACTGGAAAGTGTATCTAGTTGGATAAATGTAAATATTGTGTGACCATTATTGTATTATGGTCAATCTTAAACATTAATTTGTAAATGACTTGTTAAATAAATAAAAAGATTTTAGTTATTAAGAAAAATAATTTAAGATATATAATTTTTAGTAATTTTTAATAAAATTAGTTTAGGGACTATAGTTTAGAGTACTGTAAGGGAAAGTTGAATGATTTTAAATAGTAAACTTAAAATCTTGTACCTTGTGTATTAGGGAGAATTTATATAAATTAAGTAAGGTTAAATATCTCGAAATAAAATATAGCTAATTTTATAAAAAATTTTTTGTAGAAAATAAATTTTTAATATAAAATTAAAGGTGAAATGTTAATCGAGTTTTATGATATCTAGTTTTTTAAAAATAAATTTAATTTGGTCTTTATAAAAACGAATATAAAGTCTAAATGTAGGAGGGATTAGCTTCTTATAAATTAAAATGTTAAAGAGTTTAAAGTTAATTAAACATATAGTAAATTAAGCTTAAGAATAGTTATATTAGTAAAGTGTTTTAATTAAATTATTATTTTATATTATATAAGTAAACTTTTTGTAGATATTAAAAATTTAACTAAAATTAAATTAGTTTAGTTATAATGATTCTATTAGTAAAAAATTTTGTTGTTTAAATATAAATATTAAAATAAAATAAATAATTTAATTTGAGAATTAAAATAATATAAAAGAATTCGGCAAATATAATTTCTTTGCCTGTTTATCAAAAACATGTCTGTTTGGAGATATAAAAAGTTTAACCTGCCCACTGATAAAATATTAAATGGCCGCGGTATTTTGACCGTGCAAAGGTAGCATAGTCGTTAGTTTTTTAATTGGAATCTTGTATGAATGGTTGGACAAAAGAAAAACTGTTTCTATATTAATTATTGAATTTAATTTTTAGGTGAAAAAGCTTAAATGAATTAAAGGGACGATAAGACCCTGTAAAACTTAATATTAAATTTTTATTTAGTTAAATTTTTTGTTTATAAAAACTTTATAATCAATATTTATTTTATTGGGGTGATAAAGGTAAAATGGTTAGTATCTGCTTAATTTTAAATACATTTATAGTTGATTAAGGTTTTAAATGATCCTAGTTGAAGATTGAAAGTTTAAGTTACTTCAGGGATAACAGCGTTATTTTTTTTGAGAGTACTTATCGAAAAAAAAGTTTGCGACCTCGATGTTGAATTAAAATATCTTTATAATTGCAGCAGTTATAATAGTAGGTCTGTTCGACCTTTAAAATTTTACATGATTTGAGTTCAAACCGGCGTGAGCCAGGTTGGTTTCTATCTTTTAACAAAATAAAAATTATTTTAGTACGAAAGGATTAAATAATTAAAATTATTTTAAATTTGATTACTGTTTTAACAAATTATTATTGTGCGGGGTTTATATGTCCCTGTAATATAGTTTTTCATTACTTTAAACAGTTAAATAATTTATTCTAATTATTTTGTGACTTTAATAATGTTTGTGGAAATAATCAATTTCTTGGTGTTAATAGTGTGTGTTTTAGTGGGGGTAGCTTTCGTGACTTTATTGGAACGTAAAATTTTAGGTTATATCCAAATTCGTAAAGGTCCTAATAAAGTAGGTTATATAGGTATTTTACAGCCTTTTTCTGACGCAGTAAAACTTTTTACTAAGGAACAAATCGTTCCGACTATATCTAATTTTTTAGTTTACTATATGTGTCCTGTATTTTCTTTATTTATTTCTTTGTTAGTGTGGTGTGTTTTACCTTATGAAACAGGACTGATAAGATTTAATTTAAGTATTCTATTTTTTTTGTGTTGTTTAAGGGTAGGCGTGTATTCCACTATAGTGGCAGGATGGTCTTCAAATTGTAAATATTCTTTGTTGGGGTCTTTACGGGCAGTTGCTCAGACTATTTCTTATGAAGTAAGTCTAGCTTTAATTTTATTATCGTTTGTAATATTAATTGGGGGGTTTAATTTAGAATTATTTTCTAAGTATCAAAATTATTTTTGATTTGTTATGATTAGATTACCTTTGGGTATAATTTGATTTAGGTCTTGTTTAGCTGAGACGAATCGAACCCCCTTCGACTTCGCGGAAGGGGAGTCAGAACTAGTATCTGGTTTTAATACTGAGTACGGTGCCGGGGGATTTGCTTTGATTTTTATGGCTGAATATGCAAGAATCTTATTTATAAGGGTGCTGTTTGTTATTATTTTCTTAGGAAGTGAGCCTACTAGGTTGTTATTTTATTTAAAGAGAGTTATAGTGGCTTTTGGATTCGTGTGGGTTCGTGGCACGTTGCCACGGCTTCGTTATGATAAGTTGATGTATTTGGCTTGAAAGAGTTATTTACCTGTAGCTATTAATTATTTAATTTTTTTTATCAGTTTTAAAATATTTTGTTTTTGTTTGAGTAACTAGTTAGTTAAAATGGGCCAGAAAATAGTTTAAGAAAATATTAATTTTGGGGATTAAAGATAGAGGTTTGCCTTTTTTTCTGAAGTTTTTAGAAAATAATTCATTATTGGTTTACAAGACCAATGTTTTTTAAAAGTTTAAACTATAAAAACTAGTGTGGGCCTCAGCTGATTAAATGAAAAAGGAATATAAACGGAGTTTAACCGCTTAGAAAAAAGTTAGAAGCTTTTGTCTTAACTTAATATTCCTTCTTGGTGAGAGTAAAACTCAATTTTATCATTAACAGTGATATACCTCTCTCTCTTTGGTTTTCACCAAAGTTAAAAGACTAGGGTCTAAAATTTAGGTCGAAACTAAATGCAATTATTCGCTTTTTAACTTAAAACTAGCTTTAGGGGGCTCTTTGTGATTGCAACTCACACGTCATTGTATTGACTATAGTCTTAATTAAGATCATTCTAGGGCACTTTGATGTCATTCGTAGTAAAGTCCTAATAAGAGGATAATTAGGAAAATTATCCTTGTATAAAATCAAGAAAAAATATTAGTTAAGTTTAGAGTAGAAGCGATCGGTAAAAGTAGTGTAATTTCTACGTCAAAAATTAGAAAAATAATGGCGATTAAAAAGAAACGTAAGGAAAATGGTAGCCGTGCGGAGCCTTTGGGGTCAAATCCGCATTCATAGGGGGAGTTTTTTTCTCGGTCTATAATTGTTTTTTTAGATAAGATAGTTGCTAAAGTTAAGACGATATAAGCTACGGTGAAAGTAATTACGGAGATGATTAATACTGTAAAGATTATTTTTTCTAAGGGTTAGACTTTCTGATTGGAAATCAGATATACTTTAATTATATTAAAAAAATTATCCTCCTCATCAGTAAATGAAAATGTATAAAAATAATCAAACTACGTCTACGAAATGTCAATATCAGGCGGCTGCTTCGAACCCTAAATGATGTTTAGAAGAAAAATGACATTTATAAAGTCGTAGAAAACAAACTAGTAAAAAGGATGTCCCAATAATAACATGTAAACCGTGAAATCCAGTGGCTACAAAGAAAGTTGAACCGAATACTGAGTCAGCAATTGTAAAAGAAGCTTCAATATACTCAAATGCTTGAAGTGCAGTGAAATAAATACCCAGGATAATAGTTAATCCTAGGCTCTGGATAGCTTGTGAGTGATTAGCTTCTAAAATTGCATGATGGGCTCATGTAACTGTAGCTCCCGAAGAGAGAAGAATAGTGGTATTTAACAATGGAATTTGGAAGGGGTTAAAGGGTTGGATCCCTAAGGGAGGTCAATATATACCAATTTCAACGGCAGGAGATAATCTTCTGTGGAAAAAAGCCCAAAAAAAAGAAAAGAAAAACAAAATTTCGGATACAATAAATAAAATTATACCTCACCGTAGTCCTTTTATGACAATAGAAGTATGAGAACCTTGGTATGTTCTTTCTCGTGTAACATCTCGTCATCATTGGAGTATAGTTAGTAGGGTGGCAATAAATCTTAAAATGAGAAGATTTATGTTATGTTGGTGAAATCATTTTACTAAGCCTGTAGTTAATATTATCGCCCTGATTGAGCCAGTTAATGGCCAAGGTCTAATATCTACTAAATGGTAAGGATGAAAACCGTGTGATGATGTCATTAGTTAATTTCTCTGGTGTAGAGAGTTCTTAAAACTGCAAATACATATGATTGGATAATAGCGACTGCAGATTCTAAAATTAAAAGAAGTATTTGAGCGGATAGTAAAATAAACAGGATAGAGGAGGATAGGGAGGGACCAGTGTTTCCTAATAGAGTTAAAAGTAAATGGCCTGCAATTATATTAGCAGCTAGCCGGATGGCTAGGGTCCCCGGACGAATTACATTTCTAATAGTTTCAATAAGTACTATAAATGGTATTAAGGCAAAAGGAGTTCCTTGGGGTACTAAATGGGCAAATATGTGTTTAGTATGATTTATTCATCCAAAGATTATCAGGGTAACTCACAAGGGTAAGGATAAAGAAAGTGTCATCACTATATGACTTGATCTAGTAAATACATAGGGTAACAATCCTAAGAAATTATTAAATACAATAAGTCTAAATAAAGAAATAAACATGATAGAGGATCCGTTGTGGGAGATTTGTAAAAGGGCTTTAAATTCTTTATGTAAAGTTAAAATAACTTTCCTTCAGAATAAGGATCAACGGGAGGGTGAAGCTCAGTATAAATACGGCAGGAATAATAATCCTAGCATTGTGGAGATCCAGTTTAAAGATAAATTGAAAATTCTTGAAGAGGGTTCGAAAATTGAAAACAAATTAGTTATAATTTTCAGTATTTTGAGTTTAAAGTTTTTTTGTTATCAGTAAGTAAAAAAATTTTGTTAAAGGGTTTTAAAAAATAATTTAATATGAAAAACAATATTAATCTTATTAAAAAAAATAAAAATATAAATAGTCAGTAAATAGGGGCTATTTGTGGCATTGGGGTCAAGGGTCACCAGCAGGTTAACTACTTAAAAGAGGTGAGTCTTCAATTGATAAAGAAACTCAATTTAGAAAGGAGTCAATAGAAATTCTTTCAATAACAATAGGTATAAATCTGTGGTTAGCTCCGCAGATTTCTGAACATTGCCCATAAAATAAACCAGGTCGGTTAATTAAGAACCTTGATTGATTTAGTCGGCCTGGGATGGCGTCGGCTTTGATGCCTAGGGAGGGTACAGTTCATGAATGGATTACGTCGGCAGCCGTAATTAAAACTCGAATTTGGGTGTTTATTGGTAAAATAGTTCGGTTATCTACATCTAATAGACGGAACCCTGATTGCTCTAATTCGTTAGATGGGATTATATATGAGTCAAATTCAATTTGTAAGAAGTCGGAATACTCATAACTCCAGTATCACTGATGGCCAATTGTTTTAAGTGTTATAGAGGGCCTATTAACTTCATCTAATAAATATAATAGTCGTAAAGATGGTAGAGCAATGAAAATTAGAATAAAAGCTGGAATAGAAGTTCAGATTACTTCGATGGGTTGATTTTCTAGTATATAACGGTTAATTAAAGAATTAGAAAATAATGTTGTTATTATGTAGCCCACAAACGTGACAATTAATACAATTACTAGTATAATGTGATCATGGAAGAAAATTAATTGTTCTATTAAAGGTGAGGCTCTATCTTGAAAACTTAGGTATGCTCATGTTGCCATTAAGTAGTTTCTAAAAGAAGAGTTGATTATCTTCATCTTAGGAGCTTAAATCCTACGCATTAAAATTTGCTATTTTAGATAATTAGTAATGATAGGAATTTCTATATAAGAGTGGTCTGCAGGTGGATAAGGGTGTTCTCACTCAATCGATGATTGTAGGAATGGAGTAAATACAACAGGTCGATTAGAAACGAATGCTTCTCATACAATTAGTAGGAATCCTAAGGCTGCTACAAAGGAAATTATGGATCCTATAGAAGAGACAATATTTCATGTTGCATATGCATCTGGGTAGTCTGAGTATCGTCGTGGCATTCCATTTAACCCTAAGAAATGTTGGGGGAAGAATGTTAAATTTACTCCAATAAAAGTTACTAAGAAGTGAATTTTTAGTCATTTGGGATTTAGTGATAGGCCTGTTATTAGTGAAAATCAGTGAGCAATTCCAGCAAAGATTCCGAAAACGGCTCCCATTGAAAGAACATAATGGAAATGAGCTACTACGTAGTAAGTATCGTGGAGAATAATGTCAATTGAAGAGTTGGCTAGGACTACCCCTGTTAACCCTCCTATAGTAAATAAAAAAATAAATCCGAGGGCTCATAACAATGAGGGAGAGTAATTTATTTGTGTGCCATGTAGAGTTGATAATCATCTGAAAATTTTAATTCCTGTGGGAATAGCAATAATTATAGTGGCGGAAGTAAAATAAGCGCGAGTATCTACGTCTATCCCAACTGTAAATATATGGTGGGCTCAGACCACAAATCCTAGAATTCCAATAGCTAATATAGCATAAATTATTCCTAAAGTACCAAATGATTCTTTTTTGCCTGATTCTTGGCTAACAATGTGGGAAATTATACCAAAGGCCGGTAAGATAAGAATGTACACTTCGGGGTGACCAAAAAATCAGAATAAGTGTTGGTATAAAACTGGATCTCCCCCTCCAGCAGGATCAAAGAATGATGTATTTAAATTACGATCTGTAAGTAACATGGTAATAGCTCCTGCTAATACTGGGAGTGATAGAAGTAAGAGGATAGCTGTAATAAATACAGATCAGACAAACAGTGGCATTTGGTCTATCGTTATACCATATGATCGTATGTTGATAACTGTTGTTATAAAGTTTACGGCTCCTAAAATAGAGGATACTCCTGCAAGATGTAACGAGAAAATTCCTAAGTCTACAGAAGCCCCTGCGTGGGCAATGGCGGCTGCTAAAGGGGGGTATACAGTTCATCCTGTGCCTACTCCTCTTTCTACTATACTTCTGGTTAATAAAAGTGAGAGAGAAGGAGGTAGAAGCCAAAATCTTATATTATTTATTCGGGGAAAAGCTATATCAGGGGCACCAAGCATTAATGGGACAAGTCAATTTCCAAATCCTCCGATTATAATTGGCATAACTATAAAGAAAATTATTACGAAGGCGTGAGCCGTTACTACTACATTGTAAATTTGGTCGTTACCAATTAGACTTCCTGGTTGGCTTAGCTCAGCTCGGATGATTAATCTAAGGGAAGTGCCCACTATTCCGGCTCAGGCACCAAAGATGAAATATAAAGTACCAATATCTTTGTGATTTGTGGAGAAAAGTCATCGTTGCAT